CGGAAAGTTGGATAGGATGCCCCTTACGCAAGGATTATATTGCCCCCAATTTTTATGAAATACAAGATGCTCATTGAATGATAAGAAACGAATTTCCACTTATACAATTTCAGATATTCAAGGGTTATACGTTCTGTTCTAGATTAACCAGAATAATGGTAGTCTCATTTGTATTTGGGAATTGTTGATAGGCTAACAAAAAAAAGACAATTAGGGATTGGATTTCCACTCATAAAGAAGGAAGGCCGTTAAGGTCTTTGACAGGGTTGTATTTTTGGTTAAAATGGGATGGTGTTCAAACTCCCGAAATGCAGTTTAGGCAGCGGGCCCTCCCCTTTCTGACTGGACTGACTCAGGGAAGGGTCAATCTCCTCCGGAGCATGCTTCACAGCCATTTATTCGCCCTGACCAAATAGTAGAATCTCTCTCTCAGCAATTCTTTTCTCCGCTAATCACCCCTTTCCCAACCAGCCCGCCCGATCTATTTTGTAAGATCGGCTAATTCAAAGGGGTTAATCTAGTACAAAGTTGTCGGAACGAATCGTTTGCTTTATCGAAAAAGCTTTATTTTATTAGGGGGTCTTGGTGGGCTCCCTCTTTTCAACCATTACAGCTGGCGTCGACCAGCTTTGCGATACGGACGGGCACCAAGAAGAACGCAGGCAGCGGAAATCAAAAAGAGAAGAGCAAAGATTCCCGACCTAAGGCATGTTATTGACTCAACCACAAATCTGTTGAATGAAGGTAGCTTGCTTACTCTCAGCCACTAGTTAGACGGAAATCCCTTGACTTCGCTTATGCAGTAAAGAAAGTGAGGCGGGCTAAGATTCCATTCGAAGTAAGGTAACAGGATTCGATGTTGCACCATCATCAACTCAGTCAGATCTTCTTGTTTGCCCGCTTTGATTAGGCTTCCTTTAACGGATTTGATCGGCATTTCGTGCCTGCAGTCCTGCTGAATTCGACCTTTTATCAGGGTAGCGTAGTAAGGTTAGAGGCGCAACTAGAAGAGTTGGCCCTATTTCTATTTTTTGATCAATTCGATTGCAGTCTCCGAAGTCCTTCTTGATCGATGGTCCCCATTAGCATTAGTGCTAATTAGCAGCCGCTTTTTTTGGAAGGCGAGATACTTATGTGTGACCGCGGATTCCACGGTAGCAGTAGTTCTAGCTCTACATTAGGAGCAGGGGGGCTCTATCTAAAGGAGGTACGGACCCCTCCCATAGTACGGTACGATGCAGCTGAAAAACTTACTTAATAGGCTACCGCGGCTCGCTTCGCTTTTGTTGCGGAGCTCACTGCTTTTGGAGTAGTGCTTGCAGCTTGCTGCTTTCTGTTCAAGCGGAGCTCGCTGTCTACTCCACGAGTCGCCACAGCTTCGCCTACGCCACTTGTATATAGACAACAATAGCGCCCAAGATTTGCCCTTCGCGTAGTTCATTGAACCTTCCAACTTCACTCCGTGGCCTGTGCTAAAGAAGCGTGTCTTAACTAATTCCTTTGAACTCATTTCACCTATTCTACCTCTCGATATCTCCTCACCTTGCACCTTTTCTTTCTTTTCCTCATCCCATGATCCTTTCCCATGTCGTGGAAGTGCAGCAGTGCTCCTTCATTCTTCATAACGACTATAACCAAGCTGCCAACCAATAAAGCAAGCACCTTCATGGACTGAGACCGTGGAAGCTCCGTTAGCACCTTAAGGCTGTCTTTATCCTGAGAACCCTCGGGAATATTCAGAGACTCGGCTAATGCTTCTAGGCCCACATTCGGAGACAGACCAAGCACCTCTCTTACCCACTCACTATCTAATAAACCGGACTGGCTTATTATCTGAATGAGATCGGAAAGAGAGGAGGTAGCCCAAATCTTCCAATAGGCGCATACGAAAGGTTCTGAAAGAATTGAAAAAGCTCTGAAAAATCAACAACCCGACCTGAGGAACTACCAACAACGGAAGAACTAGCAACAGCGGGAGAAACCGTTTCTAACCTCAGCTTCACCCCCTTCCTCGGGATTCTTTCTTTGATGATATGCCCTAAGCCCCTTTCAGAAGACCGAAGTCATTGGTGCTTTGCATAAGGGGTAAGAGCGCCATAAAGACTATTGGTACCTATCATAGACTTGACTCATTTTATGGGCTTGAATTCCTTTCCCCGAGTTAGAGGGGTTTTCTGAAGGTCTTCCTCAAGGGCCACTTGGTTCTCAAAAAGACTGTTACCCCCGGCCAGAGTAGAAGTAGGCAAACGGATGTTTCTGGGGGGAACTACGGGAGACGGAGACAGGTGGTTAGGCGATATTCTAACTTCTGGCTCATCGCAATTCCATTTCTTAAAGTGCAAGTCCAGTTTTCTCTTTTTATGAAAGTGAAAGTCAGGTTAGCCCCTTCTTTAAATTCCAAAGATGCTCTCAAATTGCTGTTAAAGATTATTTTACCCTAAGGCTTCTCGCGGTCAGGCAAGCGTGGCAGAGCGTAGCATGTATCCAGCCATCCGAACTACTTACTGAAGGGCAAGCACCAACGAATTACTCACTTCATTCACAGCGCGGGGGAGAGACAGAGAGGGGTCAGTAATAACTCACAGCCGGGGTAAAAAGGTCCTACTTCCTTACTCACTCAAGTCATTGCTTTGACCGAACCATAGGCCGAAAAGAAAACATTTTTTAGATACTTGTTACAGGCCTGACCAAGAGCGCAAAAGAGCTTTATTTAGAATTAGAGTAAGGGCACGCCATTTGCAATGCCTTTTCTTGCTTTCGACAGGACCCCTTCCGACAGGAGAAAAAAGATTACGCCAATGCCAATTGCCAATGATATAGAGTTTCTAGCGATTACGACTATAAAGGGCAGGAGATGAATTAAAGAATCGTACTGCAACTGCTGAAGAGAGATCAGAGCTAGTACTAGAGGAAGCGATAGCGGACAAAAGAGCTCAGAGAGCAGTGCAGCTAAGCGGGAAGATCTGTGATCTATTTGAAAGAGCATATCGCAAAGACCGGTATATTGCACATACTGATTGATTGATTGTATAGATTGAGTCTCAATTAGAGAGTTATGATCTATCTATAGTACCCCCGCCGATGAGACTTTCCAGCTCGAGGCTAGAAGCTACCAACACTTTAATACAAACAAAAACAGAAATCGGAATTCGTGGGGCCCGGGGCCTTACAGAAAAAGATCGATGAACGATTAAGCGAGACTTTGCCTTAGAGACCAATGAAATGAGACCAAGAAGCTTTATTACACAAAAGTTCTTTGAAGACCTTTTGCTTCTGCTTCCCTGCTTACTATTGCTATCACCTCAACTGCTTTGACCTGCTCACTTAGAGTGAAGATCAATAATGGGCGGAAAGGAGTTCACACAAGACCACAGAGCGAGAGAGAGAGCCTTCGCTTACCTGTTTAACCGTGCCCTCCTATCACACCTATATCCCTTTTCCTTCAGTCACATCCAGTCTCAGTTCTGCTTCCAACTACCGATGGGGGAGAGCTTGGACGTATAGCAAGATTGAATAAGAGATATGGCATACGGGAATAGTATATGAAATCACAAAGGCTGGAAAGAGACTGGAGATGAGCGTGGAAAATACTTAATAAAGCACCTTAGCAATTACTAGTAATGCCCCTATCGACCTCAGTCTTGTTTTTTGCTAGCTTTAGTCTAGAACTATACTATCTCATTAAACGTCGAATATCCCTATGATGCTAGCCAGTGAAAAAGGAATGAGTCTACTTCTTTGCTGGCTTGACTCCAGAACTAGTAGAGGAAGGAAGCGATGATCGGTCTATCCCATTAAGCGTAATCCCGCTAGCCAATGAAAGGACTACTCTTCTTGGACTGTGAGCGACGACACCAGATCAGAGCTAAGTGAGAGACGATAAATGCGATTAAACTGCTTTATAACTGCTCGATTTATAATAGAAGTCTTGCCTAAGTCCTAGACTTGAATGAAGCAGCCTGGCTGAAAGTCGTATTTGCTTTTGCTTTTCTTCTCTTGTTCTCTTTTCTTAGTTAGGCCCAAGAAAGTACAAGATATAGCTTGACTAATATACTAAGATGATAGCTAGAGACTAGAGATGAGAGTGCAGGATCTAGATTTGTAACAAATATTCGACTTTGCTTATGAAAATTGTTATGTACCAAAACCAAAGAATATCGTCGATGGGATACAAAAAAAGAGGATCCTACTTCGCTCATGCACCGTCTTTTAACCCTCCTACCGCTGGTAAAGCTAGCAGTCTAATAAAATTTCTGCATGTTAAGACAGCACACTAGTACATTTTCATTGACCACTGAGACCAACCCCCAAGCCCGGTCTTTGAACTAATAAAGATGGCATAGTAGAAAACTTCAGACTGACTATCATCGCGCTTGAAGTCCACCCAAGAGAGTTCCCCGGCTTCTCGTGATGAGCGCAGCGCAGCAAACGGTGTTTGCGCCAGAGGAGGGTGGTGAGAACCGTTGAGCCATTGGCTTGCTGAGCTTTTCTGATTTGGGTTTATCACCCACATCACCGAGAGGAGGGCTTTTTTCGTTATAGAAAAGAAAGGTCAATGAAAGGATTCAGTAATGACGCCATGCATCACCATTGAGTGCTGTGCTGAAGAGAAAAAAACCGAAAAAAGTTCCCCACATTGGGAGAGAAAAGAGAAGACTGCGGTCAATGATCAATTGTGCACATCCTTTTTGGATGGTCGGCTTAGAGTGAAAGCATACGAACATAGACTTTGTGACTGACTTCGCCGTATAAGCATATCTTCACTGAAAGTCATTAGGGCTGCTTTTGCCCATGCCATGAATGAGAGTGAGTCCAGTCCATCTTCCTTCCCTGGATATGCTGTGTCCTCTACATTCGCTTCGTCCTCCGCTTTTGACTCCTCTACTGCGCAAAGATTTTGATCCCCCGTTTAGTGAGTCGTGAAAGCACCTACCTTATGTTTCGACTGGAAAAAGTGAAAAGCCAAATAGAGAGTTTTGCGTGTGCCTGCTTTAGTAAGA